TATAGAAAAGATATCCAAAATAATATAGAAATCATTATCCTACCCTTATTTTTTATTTCCTTCATTTAATTGAATTTCATTTGATTAGGGCAAAACCTCTGCCTTTTTTAAAATATCCTGAACAGTTCCTGTAGGCTGAGCACCTTTTTCAAGGAAATAGAGAATAGCGGGAACGTTTAAATAAGTTTGATTCTTGATCGGATCATAAAAACCCACTTTCTGAAGATCTCTTCCTTCTCTTCGAGATCGAACATCAATTGCAACGATTCGATAGACGGCTCATCGGGATAGATGTAGATGAAAAAGAACCCCCCCCCCCCTAGAACCGTATAGGAAGTTTTCTCCTCGTACGGCTCGAGAAAAAATGATGTTTTGTCTATGGATAAAATTAGAATAAATATAAAATCTGTAAAATGAATTAGTCTATAATATCATTTCAAATTCAATTTAACTCATAGTCATTTTTATTTAGCTTCCTTCCCGAAAAAAAATCATTTGAACTCATAACTCAAGTTCAATATATATATATATAATAAATAATAAAATAAAGAATTCTCAAATATATTAAAGATTTTTCTTTAATTTTTTTATTGAGTGGTCTTTAACCCACCGTTTTTGTCTCGTTTAAAATTTATTTGGATTCTTTATTCGGATCCGTGAGACAATTGAAGTGATGTTTCCTTGTTCTGGGATCCTTTATTTTTTTTTTTTTTTTAATCATTGGGTTTAGACATTACTTCGGTGCTTCTTAATCCTTTCAAAATGGTAGCAACATACCCCTTTTGGGATTTCTTTATATCAAAGAATCATACCGAGGTTGATTCATGCGCGAGACACTGTTGATCGAAAAAGTTTTAGCCTTCCAACAATTTTGAAAATTTGTTCGAATGGAATCCTTTCAATTTCTATATCGAAGATATACTTACGAAGTTGTTCCAATTTATTAATTGGCATTAACCCTAGATCGTTGCCCCTGAGAAATTAATAAATACTTTCTACTCGAGCTCCATCATGAACTATTTACATTAGAACCCAATAAAAAAAGAAGGTTTCTAGTAGAATAGAACAAACGACGTCGAGCCAAGAGCACCTTCATTCCTATATAAAATGGTGGATGTAACAATAAGAATCCACATCGGATCGTGTCCTTCAAGTCGCACGTTGCTTTCTACCACATCGTTTTAAACGAAGTTTTACCATAACATTCCTCTAATTTGGAACCAGTATGGAATTGATTCAATTATGGAATCATGAATAGTCATTGGTGCAGTCGGTACAGAGACATAGTTATTTATATTTCATTTCAATATTTAATAACATAGATAATAAAGATTTTTCTGAAGAAATTTTAGCGAAATGCCGTCTTTTTTTGTCTGAATATTTTATATAAATGCCTATCTCAAAAAAATATCTAACAGAAATATTAACAAATCAAACTAACAGAAATCGCACAAATAAAATAAAGAAATTCTATTTGACTCTGCCTCTTCAAGTGACTCAATAAGATAGACTGGCCATTTCCAACTTCCCAACCTAGAAGGAATCATTACAAATCTTGTCTTGATAGTTGAAAAAGTTTTATACTTCTACATCATTATTTGAGTCAAGTTTTACTCCTTTTTATTATCATAACAAAGCAAGATCTCTGTGTGTGTGTTTTTTTTTCTTTTTTTTTCAATTGAATTGTCAATGATGCAAAGCAAATAAGCTAAATGGATCGAACAATAAAAAGAAATATCATTGTTAAATATTTTAATTTTCATATTTTAGGGATGCAATTTCGTTTTCACAAAAATGGAAACACTATTGTCACTGAAATAGGATAACCATACATACCTATAGGCTAAGCACTTCCTCTTTTATATGTATTTTCATATTTTTTTAACCTGCGGTTAAGTAATCTTTCTCCAACTGTGATCGATGCCTCATTTTCTATGGGTTACAAAAGGGTTCAGTTCCTTTTGCGTGTCATTTGAACTCGATTTAATTTGGTTTGTGAAAAACTCAGATATGATTTCGCAAAGAATAAAAAAAGTCTATCCAAACCTTGAAACAGAACCTTGTTGAACAAAAAAGAAGTATTAGAATACAATGGATATGCTCTGGGACGGAAGGATTCGAACCTCCGAATAGCGGGACCAAAACCCGTTGCCTTACCGCTTGGCTACGCCCCATTTCGATTTTGATTGGATACTTATACTATTAAAGAATAATATTCGTATTAAGTGTTCGTCAATTCCAGTCCAACTATAATAAAGAAAATCTTTCTTCTTTATAGAATCTATTATTATATGGATGGATTCGTGCTAGGATTTTGGCATGTGTATATCTAGAATCAATTCAACGGAATTTATTGATCATTACATATAATTCAATTAAGATATTGTATGAAAGTATGATTTCTTCTATTCTCCTTTGAGAAAAGGAGGATTTTTGATTGAGAGGAAAAAGAAGTATTTTTTGTCTACCTTACTTTACTTCATTTTTCCTTATATCAATAACTCAATCAAAATGCAATTATCTCGACGAAAAAAATGTCTGTTATGCTTAATATCTTTAGTTTGATCTGTCTTAATTCTGCCCTTTATCCGAGTAGTCTTTTCTTGGCCAAATTGCCCGAAGCCTATGCTTTTTTGAATCCAATCGTCGATTTTATGCCAGTCATACCCCTGTTCTTTTTTCTTTTAGCCTTTGTTTGGCAAGCCGCTGTAAGTTTTCGATAAGATCTTTAATAAGATCTTTAATACTATCCTAGAAAATTCATATTTATTCGAGAAAAATTATAACAATTGATAAGATCAAATAAGTCTGACAGTATGAACCTTCGATTCAAACATGGAAATTCTCGGATAGCCGCGAGACGCCCTATTTCCTTATTTTAATCCTTTTTACGGGGAAATACCTTATTAGCTTCGGGTCCCTTACAATATCTAATTTGGGTATGAAAGTGATTTGTGGTAATCAAAGACTCTTATTACAAATTTCGACTTCATTTAAATTTCTGAACATTCTTTTCTATTTCTAGAATTCTTTTCTTGGTGTCAAAATAGGATATGTGATATAAAAATGGAGGATCTATTGTCTTTTCTCGTTTTTCTTTTTCAAAAAATGATCTTGGAGGTTGTGTAATGCTTACTCTCAAACTTTTCGTTTATACAGTAGTAATATTCTTTGTTTCTCTCTTCATCTTTGGATTCCTATCCAATGATCCAGGACGTAATCCTGGACGTGAAGAATAATTTTTTTGTTTTTATTACTTTATTTTCTATTTTTTTATTACTTTATTTTCTATTTTATAATTTTCTTAAGATTTTATTTTAGCTATTCCACACATTTGACAAGGAAAAAAGGGGTTTGCAAAATTTGAAAGAAAAAATGGAAACTTATCAACGGAAACGGAAAGAGAGGGATTCGAACCCTCGGTACGAATAACTCGTACAACGGATTAGCAATCCGCCGCTTTCGTCCACTCAGCCATCTCTCCCAATTGAAAAAGATACTTACTATGTTACATTACACATCAAGTAAGGATTAAAGAAAGTATTTCTTTCACATTCTTTATGGTTATTATATAATTAGCAATTCCGTTTAGATGCTCGAAAGATCAAAATAGAAAGATAAATAACGAAGACCTTCTTTCTTTTATTTTGTTCGAAGTGCCTTTTGGGCCTGGCCCGGTCAATACCCAGCCAGGCCTTTTTTTGTTCCAACGAATTCCCTTTATTTATAGGCAACATACTATAAATAGCCAATTTGGTATCTGTATAAGAATATCCGTTCTGGGGTTTACATATACCTATAATTTTTGTTATAATGGAAATTGAGAAGGATTTTTGATTAAAAAAATAAATGAAGTATGTATCAAAAAATTTTTTCTTATTCTTATGTCATTAGGCAAACCCAAATTTATATTCAAATTCAAGAATAATTCACGAATTCTCAGTCAATAAATAGTTAATGGTTCCCATAAATTTAGGCTTTTTGAGTGAAAGTGAAAATATAATATAATTTCAATATAAAAGTGAGTGGAAGTTTGTGTGTTTTGAGATACTATACAATCAATCGAAGGGGCAGATCAAATACAATAAAAAGGGGAAAAACGCTTTCTTTTCTAATTTTTTTTTAATTTAGAAAAAACGATTAAAAAGGGATGCAAGTACAATAAACTCAGGTTTACTAATCCAACTCAAAAAGGGAAATTTTGATCCTATTGTGTAATTGTGTATGTGTATAGTTTTGGCGGCATGGCCGAGTGGTAAGGCGAGGGACTGCAAATCCCTTTTTCCCCAGTTCAAATCCGGGTGCCGCCTCATCAACAAACGAATCGAAATCTCTTTTTCTATTCCGCTATTTTTTGATGTTCTGGGTATTTTGTAAAAGATTGGAAATCTTTGAATCTCAAATTCAAAGAAAGATTATAATGGTCGAAGCAAGACTTCGAGATTCTCTTCTACTGCTAATGTAATGTCTATTGATTGGATCTTGAATTACATTGGATAACCGGCCGCTAATTCCACTACTAGTTGGGAAAGTACTTTCTATACTGTAATCTACGTATATAGACTCGCGAGAATCTCTGAGTGTTCAGGCGTTCAATCACTATTAGATTGGATAGATACTTTACCTTTTATAGTTTATAGAAAAAAGAAAAAAAAATTGGGCCCCCTCGTCAAGAGTATAATATACTATCTCCCAACTCCTTCAGAGAGACAATCGGGAAAGGGTACATAGGAATTTGAAAAATCCATTTATTTGATTGGTACATTAATAGTGTTCGCCCAGAATCCCTTTTTGACTCTGGACCATTCATTCTACTATTATTAGTGAGCAATAATGGAATAATTCTATCATAGAGATAAGGGACATAATTCACATGGATATAGTAAGTCTCGCTTGGGCTGCTTTAATGGTAGTCTTTACTTTTTCCCTTTCACTCGTAGTATGGGGAAGAAGTGGACTTTAGAAGCACTCCTAATTTAGTTGAGAAATGAAAAGGTATCAATTGTTTTATAGATCGTTCTGCGACGCATTCTTTATTTAAATTGAAATAATTTTCAAATAAAAATATCTTCATTTCGAAATTCCATTAGATTCTAGTGGAGAAATGTATTCTATAACAGTAAAACGATTATTTCAGATTCATTGTAAGTTTTCAGATTCATTGGAATATAAATTAAATAAATATGAAATTAAATATATATAAATAAAATATTAAATATAAATGTATGTATATGTATGAAAGAAAAGATTGGGTCTTACGTCAATTCCAGATATGGATTAATAACTACATATATTGAATTGAAGATAAAAGTTAATATAGTATACCCTTTTTATTAGAAAGTCAAGTACAACTTTATACACTACTATAGCACTAATAGAGAGTATGGTAAGTAAGAAATAAATTTCTTACTTACCATACTCTCGGATCTCATAGAATATCGCCGATTATAGCCCCTGGATTTCAGCAAAAATAGAATACTTTTCTTTTGATTTCTTCAAAGAATTCAGAAGTCGAGTTTTAGTTAAAGTAATTAATTAATTATTTTGACTTTCTGTTTTTACGTAAATTATAAGTAGAAAAGCAGTAGGAACTAAAATGAACAGTGCAGTAGCAATAAATGCAAGAATATTTACTTCCATAATCTCATCGTTTTTTTTTTATTTCACAATACAATAACTCGGGATTTAATCCCATAGAGATGATAAATCTTTCACCTGTCAATTCAATGAATGCATTACCTATCGATGATATTGAATCAGATCAATATCATGAATAACAATATCTGAGCTATTAAATTAATTCGTCGTGAAGAATTAATAGTATATAACATATGAAGATCTTTTATCCATACCGAATCCAAGATAGGATTGCCGGACCAATCAAAAATTCCTTTATTTATCCTTCTTTTCTGTTCTTTCTTTTTTATTAACCTAACTTAGGTCTTCCTTGTAGAACCATCCAATGAAGTATAATCTAACCCGGCCGTTTCCATTAACTACAAAACCTCACCAACAAACAATACAAGCGAAGTGGAAAAAGACAGGAATTAGGTTCTAAATTTTAGTGATCCTCTTTTCTTTGGAAGACAAAACAAAGAAGTATGAGAAAGACGAGTCGCGGCAGAAAAGATGAAATATTCTGTCAACTTCACTATTTTAGTTATTTTCATTTTAGTTTAGGGTGTGTTCTTTCTTCGAGAGAATCCCGAAAAAAAAAGAGGAAAACCCCTTCGGAATTCAATTATTCTCTCTGTCCCTTCATTTCACAGAAAATGGAGAGGCGAATTGATGTACTTATTGGATCCGTCGGGACTGACGGGGCTCGAACCCGTAACATCCGCCTTGACAGGGCGGTGCTCTAGCCTATTGAACTACAATCCCAGGGAAATAAGAAGAGATCTAGCAGAAAATTTAGATTCTTTTTTTTTTTTATTCTCTTGTCTTGTATCAGGTATTTCTTAAGAACAAGAGGGTTATACCATCTGATAGTAGATTAGCGAATTGTTGGGCCGAGCTGGATTTGAACCAGCGTAGACATATTGCCAACGAATTTACAGTCCGTCCCCATTAACCACTCGGGCATCGACCCAACGTCTAATTCATTTTAGACGTTCCATAATAAACTTCCTTTAGTCTCCCGAGTAGACTTGACAAATACATATCACTTTAAATCAAATATAACATAACATTTGATATAAAATAGAAAGTCTCTTCTGAGTAGACGAATATAAGGACTTGGCAAATACAGATCACTTGATAGAAAATCCCACTCCTTTAGTCTTGGTATACCCCCAGAGGGACTTGAACCCTCGTTTTCTCCGTGAAAGAGAGAGGTCGTAACCACTGGACCATAGGGGCCTATGCCACCTTCATTCATAAATCAACTAGAAATAGGTAATAAGACAAATACCATAGAAGGCCACCTTAACTTAATATAACTCAGGCCTAGAGCCGCCGTTAGGATTTAGGTGATGCATAGGATATAAATAAAAAGGAAAAAAAACTCGTTAACTATTCTGAGGATTAATGGTAATCAAACTTTACCATTAAACTATACAATCTTGAAACTGTATTTCATTGGTCTTTCTCGCCTTTATCTTTCTGATTCCCGAAGGGTTATGCGTTGGATCCAAGATCCTTCACTCCGCAGTAGATTCAAGGTGGTTTACCAAACTATGATTTGTTCGGTCAAATTATATTGAGCCCTAAGTCATACTGTCAATTAACGACACGACAGGACAAGAGGGCAATAAAAGAAGAGAGAAGACGGAGATCTAGATTAGCTATACCCACATTAATAATAATATAAGTTAATAAATACAACATTCATACAGTTTTCTGGTATTCAATATTGAAGTAGATTAGAATATCTATGCCGTTATTATTATACATTATAAATATAATTATATAATTATAATAATATAAGAAACTTAATAAGTTTTTATATTAGAAATCCCTAAGCATTATAAGATTAAGTGGGAGAATTGGGTTTATAGGACT